TGTTTCCACCGAGCTAAAATAATATTAAAATAATATGTCGATAACTCTAGTAAACTAAAGTCATCCTTTAATAGCTATACTATTTTGCTTCAATTTTTTTCTACAAATAAAAACAAAATTGGAAGATTTAGTTACGATTAGAAATCTACTTTTATATCTCCATCCATGGATCCTTTACTCATACTCAGTCAATTGGAAGTATTGATCCAATTAAATAATTATGTTTCGCAATTTAATAAACCAATTTAAAATTTTTTAAGTAATCCTTGGATCCAAATCACGATAATTTTTATTTTTCCTCCAATATGTCATTGAGGGGTAAAGGATTAAACCCTTTTAAGAAATAAAGTTTTTTATCGGAATATGAATCAAACCGAAAAGACCCCTTAACTTTTTAAGGGGGTTACTCGAACGAATCACACTTTTACCACTAAACTATACCCGCTACAATGCGATTATTATATACAAAGGGCCTTTTGTCGAACAGGGATAATTTGGGCTAATCAAGACAGGATCATAAAAGAATCATGAAAATGAGAGTGTTGACGTTTTTCGTGGGGATTCATAAATTGAAAAAAAAAAATTCATAAAAATAAAAAAAGGAAGAAATAAAAAAATAATAAGAAATGACGTATTGATGTTATATTATTTTATCTAATAATAAGAATGAAAACAGCACTTTGTCTTTTTGTTGTTGCTTTAATAGCAACCCCCCCCCCTTTTTTATTAGAGAAACCGTAGGATTCGTTGGAACAAAAAAGGCCCGGCTAGGTACTTACCAGGCCAGGCCACGGGAATAAAAAAGGCCCTTTCGAACAAAATCAAAGCAAAGGGGTCTTCTTTCTGTTTTTTCTATTGAATCTTTCGATCCCTTACTTGAACTAACTGTAATTGCTAATAAAAGTTGTAGATAGAATATAGATAAGATAAAGAAAGAGAAAGAAATACTTTTTAAATCCTTATTTCATGTGTAATATAACATAGTAATTATGTTTTTCAATTGGGAGAGATGGCTGAGTGGACTAAAGCGGCGGATTGCTAATTCGTTGTACGAGTTATTCGTACCGAGGGTTCGAATCCCTCTCTTTCCGTTTTTGTTGATGACTTAATATTTGATTTCTCTTTCAAATTTTGCCAATCCTTTTTAATGTTTCCTGGTTAACCATGTGGAATAGATAAAAAATCCTAAGAAAATTTAAAAATCAAGCAATGAAAATGAAAACTCCCTTTTTTATTCTTCACGTCCAGGATTACGCCCCGGATCATTAGATAGGAATCCAAAGATAAATAGAGAAACAAAGAATATCACTACTGTGTAAACGAAAAGTTTGAGAGTAAGCATTACACAATCTCCAAGATCTTTTTTTGTAAAAAAAAATGAGAAAAGAGAATAGATCCTCCATTACCAAAAATTTATTTCATACCTCCAATTAGATATTGCGGGGGATCCTAACCTTAACCTTATATATAGGGTCTTTCAAAAGGGCAGAATGGGGAATCCGGGGTTAGCCAGATTTGGATTTCTCGAAGCTATCCAACCAAGACTTTCAATGTTTGAATCGAAGGTTTATAGTATAAGACTAATAAAGCATTAATTTTATAGAATAATATTAAGGATCTCATCGAAAACTTACAGCAGCTTGCCAAACGAAGGCTAAGAGAAAAAAGAACAAAGGTATGACTGGCATAAGATCTACGATTGGATTCAAAAAAGCGTAGGCCTCGGGCAATTTGGCGAAGAAAAGACTACTCGAATAAAAGGCAGAATTAAGACAAATGCAGATCAAACTAAAGATATTAAGCATAACAGGCGTTTTGTTCTTGGAGCTAATTGCATTTTGATTGAGTTAATGATATAAGGAAAATGAAGTAAAGTAAGGTAGACAAAAATCCTTCTTTTTCTTTGAACACATCCAATCAAAAATTCCCCAATTCTCAAACAAAGGAGAATAGAAGAAATAATACTTTCATAGAATATCTTAATTAAATTATATGTAATGATCAATGAATTCGGCTGAATTCTATATCTACACGCGTAAAAATCCTAGCAAGAATCTAATCTATTCTATAAAAATTTTATATATAAAATTGCCCTGTAATTGACCAAGACCCAATACTAATATTATTCTTTATTGGTGTAGAATGGAAATATAGATGGGGCGTGGCCAAGTGGTAAGGCAACGGGTTTTGGTCCCGGTATTCGGAGGTTCGAATCCTTTCGTCCCAGGTAGATACATTGTATCAGAGTAAAAGTTTATTTTGAAAGTAACGTTATGTTTAAATGCCTAATATTGGATAGAATGTCATTCTTGTTTCTTTTAGAATTTTTATAATTTTGAATGATTCTTTTATGAATCATATCTTTGTTTTTCACAACATACAGATATTACTAAATATATTTGTTTGTCATCAAGATATGATGGGAACATAGGTCACACCCTAGTTGAATTCAACTAATTAAAAAATAAAGTATGGGCGTATTTTTCATCATATGTTCATTCAATTCATATTGAAGGGGTTTATAGCTACTTAATTTGAAGAAAAAACCTTACGTCTCGTATCTTTTTAAATTACACTAAGAAAGAGCACTTCTTTCCTATATCCTATATCTTATTCTTTATCCATTCAAATTAAACTTAAAAAAATGGGGTAGCCAAATTATTAGGATCTCTTTATTCTAAACAAGAGGGGGGTTATTACATTCAATTAATGGGATTAAGTCTCTTACAAGACTGGGTTTGGGTAAACTAAAAAATTAGGAGCAAGCGCCTAATCTGGACTTGTTTGTCTTTGTCCCTAGAGAGTATCCTTTCCCCAAAAGGTATCCTTTTTTATTTTTGTTCTGATTCAGCATTCCCAGAGAGTTATGGGATAGATAGTTCTTAATTAGTAACAGTAACAGGAGGTCTTCATTTAAATATATGTATATCTGTGTATGTCCGAATCTCATTAATAACGAATCAAGTTACATATGTAACGGATCCATAATAAAGACTGTAGTTCAGTCTATCTCATAGGTACGAAAAACCACTAATTCGTTCATCTTATCTTATTAATAAAATTCGAATCGAAAGAACAAGTACTTAAATATTCTCTTCGATCGGTCTTTTTTATCTATCTCACACAAAAAAATAAAAATGGGTTTTTTTTCAATCCATTTATCTGCTTTAAATCGTTGATGGTTCAATTCGAAAAGAAACAGATATTTTATTTTTTTTAATAAAAAGTAAAGTTAAAGTGTTGCATTCATACAATAACATACAATAATAGGTGGGGTCTTGCTAAGATTGCTTCAAAAAAATTTTTGCCGTCTTTGTATAGAAGAATTTGTATAGAAGAAAAAAAGGGTATAGATTAATATGTTTATGTATCGACGGAACCAATGACTATTCATGATTCCATAATTGAATCAATTCCATATGGGTTCCAAATTAGAGGAATTTTTTGTTATGGTAAAACTTCGTTTGAAACGCTGTGGTAGAAAGCAACGTGCGACTTGAAGGACACGATCCGGTGTGGATTTTTATTCTTACATCCGCCATCTTTTCTATGAATGAAGGTGCTCTTGACCCGACATCTGTTCTGTTTTCACTAGAATCCTTTTTTTGTTAGGTTGTTTTTTTGTTAGGTTGTAATGAATATAGTACATGATGGAGCTCGGGTAGAAAGTATGGATTCATCTTTCAGGGGGCAAGAATCTAGGGTTAATACCAATCAATAAATTAGAACAACTTTGTAAGTATATTAATATAGAAATTGAAAGGATCCGATTCAGTCAAGTTTTTAATTCAAAAGTAAAAATTTGTTGAAATTGAGAAAAGTCTTTCGATTCAAAGTGTATCACGCGGGAATCGAGCGTTTATATGATTCTTTGATTTGATAGAAAGAAATCCACAAAAGGGGTATGTTGCTGCCATTTTGTAAGGATTAAGAAGCACCGAAGTAATGTCTAAACCCACTGATTTAAAACAAAAAAAGGATCCCAGAACAAGGAAACACCGTTTTTTCAATTGTCTCAATAACTGGATAATAATAAAGATTAAATGAGACAAGCAAGAGGGGGTTAAAGACCATTCAAAAAATTAAATAAATTGCCTAAAGATTTTTTTTCTTTTAAGCTCTTTGAGAATTATCCAACTTGAGTTATGGGTACAAATGATTTTTATTTTTTCAGGAAGGGGGAAGAAAAAAATGAGTTAAATCCCATTCTAATTTATTTTATCAACTCCTTTGCCAGAAATTATAATTCTATACGTAGACAAAACTCCAAATCATTTTTTCTCGAGCCGTACGAGGAGAAAACTTCCTATACGTTTCTAGGGGGGGGTCTTGTTCATTTACTTAGATCTATCCCAATGAGCCGTCTATCGAATCGTTGCAATTGATGTTCGATCCCGAAGAGAAGGAAGAGATCTTCGGAACGTAGGTTTTTATGATCCGATAAAGAATCAAAGTTATTTAAACGTTCCCGCTATTCTATATTTCCTTGAAAAGGGCGCTCAGCCCACAGGAACTGTTTGGGATCTTTTAAAAAAGGCAGAGGTTTTTAAGTAACTTGGTCCTAATCAAACAAAATTTAATTAAGGAAATAAAGAAATAGAAAGGGATAGTAATTCTTATATAAATTTTTATATTTATATATACTTTTTTCCTTTTTTGGATTCTACTCATATCTATTTTTCATTGCTTCTATAAAATCTCATGTTCTAGAACGACAAAACTCGAGTTGCTTGATCCTAGAAATATAAAATTCTGGGAGTTCCTTCAATTGGTCGGTTTTCGTTGAAACTATACTAATAAGTAATAACCAAGGAATCCTCCCTTTTTTTATTCTAGTTACTTATTATTGATTCAATCTGATATTTTTTTCTACTTGGTCTTTTTTTATTCCTCTATCTAAACTTTTTTCAGCTATGTAGTGCCAATCTAACACAAGCCCCTTTTTAATAATATTGAAATAAATTCCATTTTTTTTTTTTGTTTTTCCATTGTATTATTTT